ATGGATCCTTACTGGTTGAGACCACACGTAAAAATGACATTGCCAGAAATTGACAAGGTAATATTTCCATTTATTCATCAGAAGAGGCGCCCCTTTTGAAGCCAGAATGGATTTTCCTTGATACCTAACATAATGCATGAAAGGATTCTTGAACAACCATAAGATTGTCTGAAAATCATTAGCAAAGACTTCGACAAAATGCTCTATTTTTCCATAGAAAAATATTCGCCCAAGAAGGGCTCCATAAGATGTTGATCGTAAATGATAAGATTGATTGCGGATAAAAATGAAGATAGAGTCGTATTCACATACATGAAAATTATATAGGAATAAGAAAAATCTTTGATTCCTTTTTGAAAAAATGGAAATTGATTTCTTTGGAGTAATCATACTATTCCAATTATGATACTCGTGTAGAAAGAATCGTAATAAATGCAAAGAAGAGGCATCTTTCACCCAGTAACGAAGGGCTTGAACCAAGATTTCCAGATGGATGGGGTGGGGTATTAGTATATCTGACACATACTTTAAATGTGGGAATTTGTCCTCTAAAAAAGGAAATATTGAATGAATTGATCGTAAATTATGAGATTTTGCTATTTCTTTACCTTCTAGAGAAGAGACTAATCGTAGGGAAAATGGAATTTCCACAATGACTCCAAATCCCTCTGATATCATTTGAGAATAAAAATTCTTATTGTGTCCAAAAAATGGATTTTGATTAGAATCAGAAAAAATCAAATGATTCTGTTGATACATTCGCGTAATTAAACGTTTCACAACTAGTAAACTGGATTTATTGTCATAACCCACATTTTCCAACAAAATAGATCTGTTTAAACCATGATCATAAGAAAGTGCATAAATATACTCCTGAAAGATAAGTGGATATAGGAAGTCATCTTGACGAGACCTATCTAGTTTAAAATATCTTTGAACTCCTTCCATTTGAGATTCGATTTGAATAAATCGAGGGTATTTCTTGGGTTATCAAATGATACATAGTGCGATACAGTCAAAACAAGGTATTCTAATTATAATAAAAAAAGAATAGATACCTCGGAGACAGGTAGACTCATCAACGGACCCTCTATCCTCTCTTTTTCCATCTAATTTTTTTATGTTCATTATAGGATAACAAGATGGTTAGAAATCCTTTATTTTTTCAATCCAATCGCTCTTTTGATTTTGGAAAAAATTATCTTTATCAATATACTGCTTCTTCTACACATTCATCTCCACTCCATAATGGAGAATAGCTATAGCTAATAGTTAGGATTCATAAAAAAATCTATAATGACTCATGGGAGAAGCCTTTCCCGCATCAGGCACTAATATTTTTTTAACGTCTAATTAGATCGGGTAATCATTCACATTAAGAACAGAAGCTCGTTGCTTTTTTTGTTTCCCTATAATTTAATTGGAGCCATTAAGGCTCTATCCATTTATTCACTCAACCCAACTTTGAATTCATTTTGTTCTGCTCTAACAATTCAAACAAGGTTTTGTGCCGATCTGCTAACAATGACATATTCTCAGAATTCTCCATTGATAATTGATACGACATGCTGTTTTTTCCATTCATTCCCTTTCAGGGATCAGTCGCGGTCTTACAAACTATACCAATGGTATGGACGAATCCGTTCCTTCATCCAAATGTGTAAAAGATTCTAGCCGCACTTAAAAGCCGAGTACTCTACCATTGAGTTAGCAACCCGAATAAGATAAAATTCAATTAAAATAATTAGGGTATGTAGATACAACCGGAATCAAAACAAATGAAAGTAAAGAGATTGGGTTACACGACGCAATCAAAACATTGAACTAACAATAAAATAAATAAAAAAAAAAAAACACACATTTTCTAATCGATTCTGAAGATAAAAATGAACAGCTCAGATGAAAATACAAGAAATTCTTAGTTATTAGATAGATAAATGTAAAAATTTATAGACCAACTCTTATCTTATCCATTTTTTTGATTGAAAAAACTGCTTATGGCACAGCGAATACAACGAAACCATCATTTGAATGAGGTAAAGTAAAAACCAAACCTATGGAATGGAGAAAAAAAGATTCATTTATCTACGATCAAATTATAGTTGTTTTCTACACAGTTGTCAATATGAATGAATGTTGAGAAAAGAATACAATGTAGAAAACAAAAAAAATTCAAATTTAATAAATCTGAATTTAAATTCAAATAAAAAAAAAATAAGGACTTGTGTTGGATTGGCACTATATAGATAATCTACATAGATACAAAAAAGGTGTAGATGGCGAAATAAATAAGGAAAAAGTAGGAAAAAATCGCGGGTCTATTCAATCATCTATTCAATCAATATAAAGAGAATGTATAATAAGAAAACTTGATCCCGTGTTTGTTAGTAGAGTTCTAAGAAAAACCGCCTGATTGAAGGTAATGTCAGAATTTTATATTTCTAGATATAATTCCTTCATCTATTCACTTGATCTTTTTTCTATCCATCTTATATCAATAAGATAGATTAAGGGGCAGTAGTAGAGAAAGTTATACAAAGCTATATACGAGTCATCCCCCCCTCGTTTTTTGTATTTCATTGATTGAATTTGAATTTCGTTTGATTAAGACGAAGTTCCGTAAAAACCTCCGCTTTCTTTGAAATATCATGAACAGTTCCTGTAGGTTGAGCTCCTTTTTCAAGGAAATATAGAATAGCAGGAACATTTGAATAAGTTTGATTCTTTATCGGATCATAAAAACCCACTTTCCGAAGATCTCTTCCTTCTCTTCGGGATCGAGCATCAATTGCAACGATTCGATAGACGGCTCATTGGGATAGATGTAGGTGAACAATACCCCCCCCCCCCTAGAAACGTATAAGAAGTTTTCTCCTCGTACGGCTCGAGAAAAAATGATTCAAAGTTATGTCGATGTATAGAATTCCAATGGCAAATAGATCTATAAAATCATCAAATTCATTAGACTATGATTTAATTTAAGTCCTTTTTTTTGTTCTTCTTTCCCCAAAAATATAAAATCATTCGTACTCATAACTCAAGTTGGATAACTCTCAAATAGCTCAAAGGACAACCCTTAGGCATTTCATTTATTGAGCGGTCTCTAACCCCCTTTTTGTTTGTCTCGTTTAAAATCTATTGTATTCGTCATTCTGATCCTAATCCTAGTTTTTGAGACAATTGAAAACGGCGTTTCCTTGTTCCGGGATCCTTTATTTCTGTTTTAAATCATTGGGTTTAGACATTACTTCGATGATCCTTAATCCTTTCAAAATGGCAGCAACATACCTTTTTTTTGTGATTTATTTTTATCAAAGAATCATACGAACGGTTGATTCCCGCACGATACACTTTTGATTGAAAGTGTTCTACAAATTCAAACAAATTTTCTTTTTGGATTTTAAACTTGCTTGAATTGTATCCTTTCGTCTATATCGAAGATATACTTACAAAGTATTTCCAACTTCTTGATTGGCACTAACCCTAGATCCTTGCCCCCGAGAAATGAATCAATACTTTCTACTCGAGCTCCATCATGTACTATTTACATTACAACCCAACAAAAAAAGAAAAGAGGGGTTCTTCTAGTGGAGCAGAACAAACGATGTCGAGCCAAGAGCACCTTCATTCCTATATAACTATATAATAAAATTTGAATATAAAAAAATGGTGGGTGTAAAAATCCACAACTGATCATGTCCTTCAAGTCGCACGTTGCTTTCTACCACATCGTTTCAAACGAAGTTTTACCATAACATTCCTCTAGTTTGGAGCCGGTATGTAATTGATTCAATTATGGAACCATGAATAGTCATTGTTTTAGTCGGTACATAGTAATCTATACTTGTTTCTTTTTTTTTATGGATGTGTAGATATTTTTCTGAAGATGTCTCATCAAGAATTCAACTTAATCCCGTATTTTATTGTATGAATGCAACATTTTTTATTAGATTTTCTTATATCTATAATCTAGATAGATTATCTATCTATAAAATGATTTATATTTTTATATCTTTTATACCTATAAAATTACATATAAATATAAAATTAGATATTCTAATATCTATAATTTATCTATAATATATCTATAATATATAAATAGTATAATAATAGAATATCTATAATATATAAATAGTATAATAATAATAGAATATCTATAATTATATATATATTATTATAAATATTCTAAAATAATTATAGATATGATAATACATAATATAATAGACATTTATATTTATATATTTATAAAAATTTTTATAAAAATCAAATTTATATAAAAATAAAAGGATACAAATATAAAATAAATGAGTTATTTTTGAATCTGCATCTTCAAGTGACACAATAGGATAGATTCATCAATCTAATACTTCTTCAAGTACGAAAGACTAATCTAATAATAAATCATTACAAATATTTAATTGAAAAAATTGACTACTTCGACATCATTACATCATTATTTGAGTTGAATAAAGTTTTACAAACAATAAAAAAAACCGCATTTGATCCTTATAAATAAGAGAGATAAATCCATGTTTCGTTTTGAACTGAACCAACAATGATTTAAAGCAAATAGATAGATCAAAAACAAATCCAATTTCTCTTCGTTTTTTTTCGTGAAGAAGATTTAGATCGTTATTCTTTCATATGATTGATAAAATAAGAACCGAAAGAATAGGAGATTTCTGTATCTTAGACTGAACAATTGTTACTGGAAGTAATTATGGATATTCTATGTGAAATATTTTAATTTAAAAAATTTTAAAGATCATAAATCTTTTTCACGAAAATCGAAACCTCATTGTCGCTGAAATAGAACGATAACAAATACATACATCTAAAAATTTCCTTCCTCATTTTTTAGGTATTTTGTTATATTTTGTTTGACTTGAGGTTCAGTAATCTTTCTGTAATTTTTCCATAAGAATCTTTCCATAAAGTAAAAAGTAAATAGAATGTATGAATTGCCCCGTCTGAATTGTTACATAGATTTACAATAATAGATTTACAATAATTCATTAGAGCCAAAGACGAAATACCTAAAACTGAGGTTCAAAGAAAATGGATTTGTTACATATGTAACTTGATTGTTTGTTAATGAGATTTGTACAGACACCGATATTGAAATTGATACCTTCCACTACTGATCTATTTACTGATCTATTTCACAAATAATATGGGATGATGAATCATAAATAAAAAAAAAGATCCTCTTTTACGGGATGCTAGACTATCTTGTCTAGGTACAAAGCCAAACGAGTCTTTGTTCCTATTTTTATTTTAGTTTCCCCTAACCTAGCCTTAAGAGATTTAATCCCATTAATTGAATTCCATTAGTACCAAGAAAACCCTCTTGTTTATTTTTTAATAAAACAATCCACAGAGAATTAATAATTAGGCTACCTCATTTAAGGGATAGGGAATAATAGATAGGGAATATAGAGGCTTTTCTTTCGGATTTCGATCTAGAATGCATCATTGAGAATGCAAATGGATATGAGACGTAAGGTTTTTCTAAGTAACTAACCTTCAATATGAAGGGGATGGGCATAGAATCAAAGGCCCCTCCGACTTTTAAAGCAATCTTTATTCTGATATAATTGGTATGCTCTGGGACGGAAGGATTCGAACCTCCGAATAGCGGGACCAAAACCCGTTGCCTTACCACTTGGCCACGCCCCATTTAGATTTCTAGTCGACACTAATAAACACTAATATTGTTATTAGTCGTTCGTCAATTCCAGTCCAAATATTTATGGAATAGATTAGATTGTTGCTAGGATTTTGACACGTATAGACATAGAATTAAACTGAATTTATTGATCATTACATATAATTCAATTAAGATATTTATGAAAGTATGATTTCTTCTATTCTCTTTTGAGACTTGAAGTATTCTTGATTGGGTGAGTTAAAAGAAAAAGAAGGATTTTTTGGTCTACCCTACTTTATTCTTTTTTCCCTTATATCAATACCATATCAATAACTCAATCAAAATTCAATTATCTCCAAGAACAAAATGTTTGTTATGCTTAATATCTTTAGTTTGATCTGTATCTGTCTTAATTCTGCCCTTTATTCGAGTAATTTTTTCTTCGCCAAATTGCCCGAAGCCTATGCTTTTTTGAATCCAATCGTAGATGTTATGCCAGTCATACCTCTGCTCTTTTTTCTCTTAGCCTTTGTTTGGCAAGCCGCTGTAAGTTTTCGATGAAATATTTAATACTGCCCTAGAAAAATTCATGATTTCTTCGAGAAAAAAAATTCTAACAATTGATAAGATTAGAAAAATCTTAGATTATGAACCCTCAATTAAAACATTGAAAGTCAAAGTATCGGATAGTCGCAATAAATCTGTATCACCTCATTCTAACCCTTTCCTTTTTCCAGTGAAAGGCACTATTAATTAGGGTCCCCCACAATATCTAATTGTGGGTATGAAAGAAAATTTTGGCAATGAAAGACTCTTAATTACAAATGATTTTTTGAAAATGCTTTTCCATTTCTAGAAACTACTTCTCATGTCTTGGTGTCAAAATAGGAGTCAAAATAGGATATGTGGTATAAAAATGGAAAATCTATTCTCTTTTTCCCAAAAAATGATCTTGGAGATTGTGTAATGCTTACTCTCAAACTCTTCGTTTACACAGTAGTGATATTCTTTGTTTCTCTCTTCATCTTCGGATTCCTATCTAATGATCCGGGACGTAATCCTGGGCGTGAAGAATGAAGAATAAAAAATAAAGGCATTTTCCTTACTTGATTTTCAAATTTTCTTCGGATTTTATCTATTCCACACCTTTAACTATGAAAAAAGAAAAAGGGTTCGAGAAATTCGAAAGATAAATAAAATATCAATTCATCAATGGAAACGGAAAGAGAGGGATTCGAACCCTCGGTACGAATAACTCGTACAACGGATTAGCAATCCGCCGCTTTAGTCCACTCAGCCATCTCTCCCATACATAAAGTAAAGATTGAAAAAGTCTTTCTTTATCTTTCTTTATTATTTTTTTATCTCTTTTTATTATATAGATATATACAACTTTTATCAGCAATTCCAATTCCATAAAGTAAGGGCTCGAAAAATATATTTCCAATAGAAATATAGAAAAAAAAAGAATCTTTCTTTGAGTTTGTTCAAAAGGGCCTTTTTATTTTATTCCCACGGCCCGGATAGGTACTGACCTATCCAGGCCCTTTTTTGTTCCAATGAATCATAGATAGAAAAAAATTTATCTGATTTGAAAACAAAAATGCTTGTTATTAAAGCAACAACAATAATAAGAAGAACTATTTCCATTCCTATGATATAGAGTCAAAATAGAATCAAAATGTGAGTTCTTCTTATTATTTTATAATTCTTTTTTTCTTGTTTTTTTCTTTACTATTTACATTTACTTTGCTGGACTAAAAACAAGAAAAAAAGACCTATTATTTAATAATTTAAAAAATTATTTATTAAATTCCTTTTTATAATTATAATGAATTTAGTTATTCAAG